CTTTTTTCCCACCTTCAGAAGAAAAAATTCCCCTATCATTCGATTTTCTGAAAGGTAACTATCTTGGTTTCGTATATAAATTTATATAGAATCTTTGAAAAAGACTTTCTTTCCTAAGAAAGAAAAACTTACTATCTTTGGGATCTGATCCTACACCGCTGCTCAAGACTTTAGTGGATCAACTCTATTACATAAGTGGATTCCTATTTTATCTCACATCACGAGATAAGTATATCTACCTTCATGACATAAGTACGCAGTTATTATTGTATTGGCCCCAAATTTCGCCAATTGATCTTTACGGTGCTTCCCTTACCAATTAGATTCTTTTTTTATCCATAGAAAAAGTAGCTAGGTATATCTATTTATTTTCTTCATATTTTATGAATATAAAGTTTTTTTCTTTGCTACAGCTGATAAAAATCGTTGTTTTAGACGATGTATATGTAGAAAGCCTTTTTTTGTTTTTCTTTTTTTACTTCTATAGTAAAGATAGTCGCACGTAATGACAGATCACGGCCATATTATTAAAAGCTTGTGGTAAGAATGGATTTCGTTCTAGTGCTCGAAAATAATATTCCAAAGCTTTCGTATGTTCTCCATTACTTGTATGGATAAGACCTATATTATAGAGTATATAACTTCGATCATAAGGATCAATTTCTAGTCGCATAGCTTCATAATAATTCTGTAAAGCTTCTGCATAATTTCCTTCGGATTGAGCTGACATCCGTTACGGTCGCCATTCAATTAAAAGAATCTCCGTTCCAAAACCGTACGTGAGATTTTCACCTCATACGGCTCCTCCCTTATGTGCATAAGGAGAATATACATGAAATCAAAAAGATGAAAATATTCTCATTATGGACTGAGCAGGGCTAGTGTTTTTACAAGAAATCTCTAGCCAACCTTCCTGCAAGAGATCTTTTCTTAATATCAAGGGTGTTGAGACTAGATAACTAGATAGAAATGAGAACTCGAGCAATTTCTTTGTTTTCAACGCCTCCTAATTTCCAGGAATTAGTCACTTCAAACAACCTTCGATGGTTATATTGGTATCCAAAGTACGAACGAGATGGATGTTTGTTGTCCCAACCATTCTTTTAGTCCCGAGCCCAATAAGGAAAGGGGTCATTTCTAACAAGGTTTTCGTGTTGTTGATTCCTAGGTGTAGTGCTTCTTCCCTTATGCTGTCCGTTGGTACTAGTGTAGTGGAGTAGGATTGCCCCATAATACAGAACCTCTAGATATAACCTTTCGCTCAATACTAGAATCTAAGATTGAAACATAGCATCTGAGGTTGCATTAATCGAGGATACACGACAGAAGGAATTGTTCTATTTCCAAACTTCACCTTCAACAAGCGTAGATTTATTTCAAAAATTTTTCCGAATCACATGTCTTTCTCGTAAGACCAAGAGAAAAAAAAGAATCAAATCACACCATCTCTGTAATAGGTAAATGCCTCCTTTTCTCCTGAAGTTGTCGGAATTATTTGCAATAAGATATTGGCTACAATTGAAAAGGTCTTATCAATAAAATTTCCATTTATCCGCGATCTAGGCATAGCTAGCAATCCATTTTATAATTCTTCTCATTCCCTCTCGGGGGAAAATGATCCCACAAAGAAAAGAATTGTACAGTACGAAATAACATAAAAATAGATTGATTTGAAAAAAAAAGATTATGGGCTTTTTATTCCAATTGTTCCTTTTTTATAGGAATCAATAAGAAAAGGTCCAACCCGGTTCGATTTCATCCTAATGTAGTAGTATACCAACGAAGCGAACTATTCCGATTTCGTTGAAGTTACAGATTCAAATAACTCGAGAAATTTGTATTGAATTATGATACAAAGAGGAAAAAATCATTCTATGATGAAAATAGAATAACCACCTCTTTTTTATGTTATGTACATAGCAGGTATACAATCCACTATACAAAATGTTTTATCAATCTAGAATAGAGGGGTGAGGGAAGGGGTTTGTTGTTGAGAATTCTAAAGTCGGAAAGAAATTTGAGAATTTGTAAGGTATGGAATCGTAGTCTATATAGAATTATGATAGAAAGGTATCCATTAACCCTAGTCTAAAAAATCTAGACCTATTAATCAGTTGATTCGTTCTAATTCATTGATTTAATGGATTCGAATCGAATTTCTAGTAGGAGTCGTTTTTGCAAACACAAACCCCCTTTTCATTTTCAAAATTACAAATAAAAAAATTTCGTAAAAAAATAATTGTCTTGAGGCCTCGAAAGGTCTTTCTTTACTTTGATGAAAAATTTTCTATTTTTATTTATAATATTTTGTAATATATAGTTCAAATATATAGTTAAAATGGATTGGTTATACTTATCCAATCCAATAATCTAGAATGAAATATGAAGAACTCACTATTCACTTGGTTTTTGATTCATAATCATTATGTAGGAGAGATGGCCGAGCGGTTCAAGGCGTAGCATTGGAACTGCTATGTAGGCTTTTGTTTACCGAGGGTTC